TTAATAGATAAGAACACATTCCAACCAATTCCCAAAAAATATAAATTTGTATCAAATTAGAACTAGTAACTAATCCCAACATTGAAGTATTGAAAAAACTCATATAAGCAAAAAATCTCAAATAGCCTTGATCATGAGACATATAATTATCACTATAAATAAGAACCATAATTCCAACTGTAGTAATTAATAGTAACAAAATAGAAGTCAATGGGTCAATCAAGTGTCCGAATTCTAAAGAAAAATCATTAGTGATGGTCCACGACCATATATATTGATAAATAGAATTACTATTTATTTGCTGAATAAACAAATCGGTTGAAAAAATAAGCACTATACTTAACAATAAAATACTCGGAACCGCCCACCGACGACGAAGTTTTTTTGTTGCCGCCGAGAAAAGTAGAAGTCCCACTCCTATTAACATAGGAACTGCAAGTGTAACGAAGGGTATGATCCACGAATATTGATATATATGTGCCATAACTTAATTAATGATTAATTCTTTCTTGGTTCTGATTCATCGGCTCTTATCTCTTGTTATTTTTAAATTTTATTGAACGGATTTGCCAAAAAAAAAAGAATAATTAATAATAATGATATTCAAAACTTAAATAGAAATTTTTCTTCATAATTATTCTGAATTTTTTTTTTCAAAATACTTTACATATTCAAATTAAGAAGTTAGAATTGGTCAAATAATATACGACGATACTAATGAAACAAGACACTAATAAAAGAAAATTTACTCTAAAATTCGATTATTGCTGTGGATTGCAAAAATTTATATCCAGAGAATTTATATACAAAGGATAAAGAATTATATTAAAAGTAGTACTTAATTTTATAAAAATGATAAAAAAAATTCTTTTTCCAAAATTCTTCAACATTCAATAAAAAAGTAATAATAAAAAAAAGTAATAATAAAAAAAAGAATTCTTTTTTTTATTATTACTTTTTTCAAGTCAGAATTATTAATGATTGTATTTTATTTTGACCCAGATTTAATGCCTTCTCTTTTGTTTATAACAAATCCTATGTATGATATTGGGCGCTTTACGTTTACATAAGATAAAAGGAAAAAAATAATTAATAAAAAGGAAAAAGAGAATTAATAAAATATCTTTTACATGAAATGGTTTTTAGAAAATCATATATTTTTTAAAAATTGATTAATAATTTTGAATTTTCAAATTCAACTTCAATAAATTCAATTTCAATTAGGGAGACCCTCTCTTCGAGCTTAACCAATTCCTAGAAAAAAAAAAGAAAAAAAAACATTTTCATGGGGATAAAAAACTAAAGTTTTTGATGTATTTTATTCTATATAAATTCTATATATAAATTATTCTATATATAAATACAGTATGACGAAAAAAAGAATCAATCTAACTACGAACTAATAAAAAGCAATGGTTAGGCTTTGTAGGAAGCAAATAGAATTTAACGACTAAATAGCTAGATAATAAAGAACAATTTTTTTTTTAACACTATATGACAATATATGTCTTTCACATCCACTTCTAACAATAAAATAAATAATCTCTTTAATGTTGAATGGCAGTTCCAAAAAAACGTACTTCTATTTCAAAAAAGCGTATTCGAAAAAATATTTGGAAAAGAAAGGGATATTGGACCGCGTTGAAAGCTTTTTCGTTATCAAAATCTCTTTCTACGGGTAATTCAAAAAGTTTTTTTGTGCAACAAATAAAAAATCAAACATCGGAATAATCTAACTCGGGTTGACATCGGAAAAAGATTGAATTTGATTTAGCATTTAAATTTGATTTAGCATTTAAAATAAAAAATATATACGAATATATACATAACGAATATATACATCGATATAATATTCTATACAATATTCTATACAATATATACAGAATATGATATACATATACTTTGAATAGAAAATAAATAAATATATAACTATAAAGAATATAAAATAAATAGAATAAATAGAAATTTAATTATATAATTTCTATATAATTTTATATAATTTCCAGCCTTTATTGAGATAATCAATACAAAATTGACCCCTTTCCCCCCTTATCCTATGGATATGTGGAATCTAATTTGGATATTGAATTATAAAAAGGGTACTTTTTGTTTTTGTTTGCAAAAAAAAAAGAAGACACAAAGTTCGTCTTTTTGATTTTTAGCAAATTTTCTCATTTCCGGGATGGGGATTCTTATTTTCCCCGTCCAGCCCTTTGTCACAATAATACGAAATATTAATAAGTTTTTAATAAGTTTTTGAATAGATGAATAAAAAAGAGCCGATCTAAAATCATTAGTAAAAAAAAACTAATCGTTAAAAACAAAAATTATTAATTTTTAAGTCACCCTCCTTAAAAATATTATTTTAAATAACTAATAAGCTCCCCTTTCTATCCAATTAATAAAATTTGCATATTGCATATTTAGTTTAGATAGATATGTATATAAGAGGTTATTTTTGAATGATTTTTTTTACACTATATATTTGGACTGGAAGATGGATCTCAAGATATATATTAAAAATTAGACAATATTAAAAAAAAATCACGAAATTTTTTTGTTATGTTATATGATATGCCCAACTCAATACCTAATTAAATTGTTAAATTAAATCTTAACACAAATTCTTTAAGCCCTGAAATACTAAGGATTATTAAATAAAATAGTTTCATGAATCTAAAATTGTAATCCATAAAAAAAAAAATAGAATTTTTTTTTAGCCCTAGTCATAGACTGCAATAAGAATTATATTATTTACAAGAGTTTCGTTGTATAAGAGTATAAGAGTCGAAACTACAAAAAAACAACATTGTTAAGTTAATCAAAATTGACACATTAAATAATAATAAAGATTATTATGAAAATACTCAAAGCATCAATTATTTCAATTAAATAATTGATGCTTTGATTCATTAATTTTTATGTTTTCGAAATAAAAAATAAAAAAAAATATTTGAGCTAAGCTACTAAAATTAAAGCTCGACGATTGAATCAAAATTGGTTATTATGATTTTGAGCAAGCCGCTATGGTGAAATCGGTAGACACGCTGCTCTTAGGAAGCAGTGCTAGAGCATCTCGGTTCGAGTCCGAGTGGCGGCATAATATAATGTCTTATCTTTTCATTTCTTTTTCAAGAGGATACAATACGCCCTATAATGATAATGAATTCAATTCATGATTTCAATTATGTATAATGTATAATTAAAGAATCCTACCCTTTTGTTAATTTGTTAAGGATTTTTATGATATTTTTGACTTTAGAACACATATTAACTCATATTTCTTTTTCGGTTGTTTCAATTGGAATTCTAATTCATTTAATGGCCTTATTAGTCGACGAATTTGTAGGACTTTATGCTTCGTCAAAAAAGGGCATGAGAACTGCTTTTTTCTGTATAACAGGATTATTAGTTACTCGTTGGATTTATTCGGGACATTTACCATTAAGTGACTTATATGAATCATTAATCTTTCTTTCATGGGGTTTTGCAATTATTCATATGGTTCCATATTTGAAAAAAAAAAAAAATTATTTAAACATAATAATTGCCCCAAGTATTTTTTTTACCCAAGCGTTTGCTACTTCGGGTTTTTTAACTAACCTGCATCGATCTGAAGTCTTAGTACCTGCTCTCCAATCCCGGTGGTTAATGATGCACGTAAGTATGATGGTGTTGGGCTATGCAGCTCTTTTATGTGGATCATTATTATCAGTAGCTCTTCTAGTAATTATATTTTACAAAATCATAAGAACTTTGGATAGTGCTAAAAGTAATAATTTATTATCTAGTTCATTTTCTTTTGGTAAGAGCCAGTACATGACGAAAAAAAATAATGTTTTTAAAAATACTTCCTTTCTTTCTTCTAGAAATTATTACAGGTCTCAATTGATTCAACAATTAGATCAGTGGGGTTATCGTATTATTAGTATAGGGTTCATTTTTTTGACCATAGGTATTCTTTCGGGAGCGGTCTGGGCTAATGAAGCCTGGGGATCATATTGGAATTGGGACCCAAAAGAAACTTGGGCTTTTATTACTTGGGCCATATTCGTGATTTATTTCCATATTCGAACAAATAAAAATTCTGATGAGGGTTTAAATTCTGCAATTGTTGCTTCTATGGGCTTTCTTATAATTTGGATCTGCTATTTTGGAGTTAATCTATTAGGACTTGGACTACATAGTTATGGTTCATTTACATTAACATCAAATTGATGAAGGGATCAGTCGCATATAACTATAGGACAACATATACAAGAGGGACAACATATACAAGAAGTTTTAGGTAATTCTTTGAGAACTTTTTGAATCACTACATTACTTGATTCAAAAAATTCTCAAAAGGGAGCAAAGGCATAAAGGTGTGTAGAATTGATTTTTTTTTTAACTTAAATTTAAATGAAAAGGAAAAAAAAAAGAGATTTTTTTTATTGTTAAAGTTTTCATTTTTAAAAAAGAAAAGAATAGGATTCCTTTTTCATTTTCTGTTTTATTTCGAAAAACTACCTATAAAAAAACGGAAATAGAATAGCCTCAACCTTGTCAACTGATAATGAGAAAACGCAATCCGGATAAATACCAATACCTATTACAGGAAGAAGGATAGCGATCGAAACAAATAACTCTCGTGGTCCAGAATCAAAAAAATAAGAATTTTGGGCATTAAACAGCTTGTATCCATAGAACATCTGACGTAACATAGATAATAAATAAATAGGAGTTAGGACGATTCCAACCGCCAGTACAAAAGTAATTAGTATTTTTGGCATTAAAAGATATTTTTGGTCAGTAATTATTCCAAAAAATACTATCAATTCAGCAAAAAAACCGCTCATGCCCGGTAATGCAAGAGACGCTAGCGATAAGATACTGAATAACGTGAATATTTTTGGCATTGGGGCAGCCATTCCGCCCATTTCGTCGAGATAAAGAAGACGTATTCTATCATAACTCGTTCCCGCCAAGAAAAAAAGTGCAGCGCCAATAAATCCATGTGATATTATTTGTAAAATGACTCCATTGAGTCCCATCTCGCTTAGAGAGCAAATTCCGATAATTATGAAACCCATATGAGATACAGACGAATAGGCTATTCTTTTTTTTAAATTTCGCTGACCAAGAGATGTTAAAGCTGCATAGATTATTTGTATTGCGCCCACTATTATCAACCAGGGCGAAAATATCGAATGAGCATGGGGTAGTAATTCCATATTGATTCGAACCAACCCGTATGCTCCCATTTTTAATAAGATTCCGGCTAGAAGCATACAAGTACTGTAATGTGCTTCTCCGTGGGTGTTTGGTAACCATGTATGTAAGGGTATAATCGGTGACTTGACAGCAAACGCAATAAGAAATCCAATATAGAATATTATTTCCAGAGCCATGGGATATGATTGATTGGCTAATGTTTCAAAATTAAATGTTGGTTCCTTGGTACCGTATAAAGCGATACCTAAAGCCCCCATTAATACAAAAACAGAACTTCCCGCAGTATACAAAATAAACTTTGTAGCTGAATAGAGACGTTTCTTTCCTCCCCACATGGCTACAAGCAAATAAACGGGAATTAATTCTAATTCCCACATGATGAAAAAAAGTAAAAGATCTTGAGAAGAAAATAATCCTATTTGACCACTATACATTGCTAACATTAAAAAATGGAATAATCGGGAATCCCGAGTAACTGGCCGAGCCGCTAAAATAGCTAAAGTAGTGATAAACCCTGTCAGTAAAATAGGTCCGAAAGAAAGTCCATCTATTCCCAATCTCCAGTAAAAATCAAAAAAATGGATCCATTTATAATCTTCTATTAATTGGGTTAATGGATCGTCCAATTCAAAATAATAAGAGAATGTATAAGTCATTAAAAGTAATTCTACTATACATATAAAAATAGTATACCACCTAATTACCTTATTTCCTCTATGTGGTAGAAAAAAAATTAAGGAACCCGCGGATATTGGTAAAACTACAAACATTGTTAACCAAGGAAAAGACTTCATGGTAAAAACAAGATAACTTGGACCAGAAAAACCCTTAATCAAAAAATTATCTTTTTTTGATTAAGGGTTTTTGTCGGTAAACAAAAAATCAAATGTATTCAAGTGGTATTTTCTGGAAAGTATCAATAAGCTAGACCCATGCTTCTAGTTGTTTCATGCCATAAATAAACTCGAACACTTAAAAAATCTGTTGGACAGGCGGATTCACATCTCTTACAGCCAACACAATCTTCTGTTCTTGGAGCAGAGGCAATTTGCTTAGCCTTACACCCGTCCCAAGGTATCATTTCTAATACATCTGTGGGGCAGGCGCGGACACATTGAGTACAACCTATACATGTATCATAAATCTTTACTGAATGTGACATTGGATTTAGAATTTTTTTTTAACTTTATACTTTTTCGATCTAGTAAATTTCTACAATGAATCATATATGTGAATACCAGACGAATCAATGATTTACCAGACTTGTGCTATTCAATTCCGGATCGACTCGGGAGATATAACCAAGATGCTTTAATTTAATTTATTCGTTTTTCGCAAACATGATCTGATTGGTTCCGTATCCGTATCATATATACCAATTCAATTTGATGAATAGAAAGGTTCTATTTATATATATTATATATATAAATATTATATATAAATATTATTTATATGTATTTATATAGAAATTTCTATTTTCTATTCTATTTTATATGATTAATACTACTTATTCAACAAATTGGATTGATTGATACGAGTTGATTTTCTATTACGATAAATTGACGAAACAATAGCCAATCCAATAGCGGCTTCAGCGGCCGCGATAGCTATAATAAAAATTGAGAAAATATTTCCTTTTAATTGGCGACTATCAAAAAAATCAGAAAATGTTACAAAATTTATATTAACCGCATTCAGTATAAGTTCAAGACACATAAGAGCTCGAACCATATTTCGACTCGTAATCAATCCATAAATACCGATAGAAAATAAATAGACACTCAAAACAAGTACATATTCCCGCATCATCAGTCAACTCCTTATCAATTTCGATTTATTACCAATCTATTTATTTCTTGTGTACTTGGTTTATGAAATTCTTATTCTAGTCAATACAATATGTTGATATTGAATTCTTATTCATATTGAAATAAATCGAATAAACAAATCTCTACATGAATAATCCTCAAATTCAAATAGAATTAAAGTCAAATGGATGTAATAAGATCGAGCAACAAACAAGTTTAATTTGTATTTCAATTGCTAATTCCAAAGATTTATTATTGATGAGCCACAGCAATAGCACCTATCAAAGCAACTAAAAGAATTATTGAAATGAATTCAAATGGAAGGAAAAAATCGGTTGATAAATGAATTCCAATTTGTTGACTATTACTTATCCAATCCTGCTCTATAATCTGGTTTTTTCTTGTAGTCCAAATAACCCCGTACCATGACGTATCTGGAATAATAGTAATTAGTGAAACAAAAATACTTGTACAAATTAAGGAAGTAAACCCATTCCCAACGGTCAAAATATTAAAATCTTTGTAATATTCTGAAGTATTCATGAACATCACAGCAAATAGAATTAAAACATTTATAGCTCCCACATAAATAAGTAGCTGCGCGGCAGCTACAAAATGAGAATTTGATAAAATATAGAATAAGGATATACAAACGAGAACCAATCCCAACGAAAAGGCAGAATAAATTGGGTTGGTAAGTAATACCACTCCTAGACTTCCTAATATAAGACCTAATCCCAGAAAAACTAAAAGAAAATCATGTATTGGTCCAGGCAAATCCATTTTACGTAAAATAAAAGATAAAAAATAAAATTGTTTTTTCATGACCTTATTGACCTCAACGGGAAAAGCCCTTTTTTAGATTTTTTTAGAATAGGGTGATAATTGAATTAAACCCTAAGGGTTGGAAATTATTGTAGGTACAACTATTAAACTTATCTTATTCTTTCTCAAAAAGGGTAATGATTAAAAATTATTATATATAAATAGATATAAATAGAAATGAAAAATAGAAATTTTGAAATAACTATAGGGGGGATATATTATTAGATTTTCAATCCAAATTAAGCCATGCTGCGGTTCTCACCAACCAATCAAATAACTGGTTGAGTTTTGTAGTTATTGAATACACAAAATGAAAAAATCATTCCCCCCTTTTTCGGTCAAAATGGAATCTTAGTTTATGAATTGGAAATTGTTCTTTAATTAATCTTTAATCAAAGGAGATTTCGCGTTTTGTTTTGATGAGATGAATTCAAAATTGTTCGAATTGTATAATCGTCAATTATTGACATTGGTAAACGCCCTAAAGCAATTTGATTATAATTCAATTCGTGACGATCATAAGTAGAAAGTTCATATTCTTCAGTCATTGATAAACAATTTGTTGGGCAATACTCAACACAGTTACCACAAAATATACAGATTCCAAAATCAATACTATAATTAAGCAATCGCTTCTTTCGAATATCAGTTTCCAATTTCCAATCAATAAGAGGTAGATCAATAGGACATACCCGAACACATACTTCACAAGCAATGCATTTATCAAATTCAAAATGGATTCGACCACGAAAACGTTCAGATGTGATTAATTTTTCATAAGGATATTGAATAGTTACGGGCAAACGATTTATGTGGGATAAGGTAATCATGAAACTTTGGCCAATGTACCTAGCAGCTCGTATGGTTTGTTGACCATAATTCATGAACCCATTTACTAGGGAGAACATATAGTGAATATCTATGAATAATCTTATGTTTATTTATTTCTCTTGTTTTGTTTGAGACAAGACAGAATATAGAAAAGCATTTCTTTATAGTGAAAGGAGTTGGGAAGAAGTTGTTAATAATAAATTTCCGAGAGAAATAGGTAAAAGAAATTTCCAACCAAGATTTAATAATTGGTCCATTCTTAGTCGAGGCAAAGTCCATCTTGTTGTGATCGAAATGAACAAGAACAAATAAGTTTTAACCAATGTAATAAAGATACCAATTGTTACCCCGAAGACTCCACCGACGTTATTTATTTCAAAAAAGTCTGGAAGGGAAATGGCGGGAATAGACATATTCCAACCTCCAAAGTAAAGAACTGTTACAAATAATGACGAAACTAATAAGTTTAGATAGGAAGCAATATAAAATAAACCAAATTGGATACCCGAATATTCGGTTTGATACCCTGCTACTAATTCTTCTTCTGCTTCTGGTAAATCAAAGGGTAATCTTTCACATTCTGCCAGGGACGAAATTAAAAAAATGATAAACCCTATAGGTTGGCGCCACAAGTTCCATCCCCACAAACCATATTTTGATTGCGCCTCAACTATATCAACTGTACTTGAACTGTTAGATAATCATAGTCGATGATAACATCACTGTTCCGGCGCTATTACAGAACCGTACATGAGATTCTCACCTCATACGGCTCCTCTAAGGCCATAAATAAATCTAAGGACCGGGTCGTATTATTTATTTTAATACATATATTTATCGGATTTAGCAGATAAATACGATAAATATGGATCGAACGTTCCCTAATTCGACCAATGCAATTCTATCTGTTATAATACGTTATAATACTAAAAATAAAAAAGTACTTCTGAATTGATCTCATCCTTTAAGAATTGAAATTTTTCTTTTTTGGGTAATAACTTATATTTCAATAAAATATTCCTTGTAGAAATAGCAATAGCTATTTCACCCTATCTTTTTTCTTTTTTGATTACGAAAAATAATTAGACATTTCCTTATTTTATGCATTATGATACGAATTTTATTTCCATAAACATAAATATGGATATAGGAAAAATCAAATAAATAAAAAGGAAAAAGGATTTCTTTTTTCTATTGTAAACGTATTATATTCTTTGTTTCGCTCCTATTCTTCTTTCTGAAAAAGGGGAAGGGGTCAAAAAATGAAAATAATAAAAAAAAAAGAAAGCAAAGGATTATTTCGTTCCTGATAGTCATTTCTTTAATCAGTGGGCGGGAGGATACTCTGAATTGGAATTATGTTATGGGGAGTACTGCCTGATCATTTCTACGAATTAAAAGCCCCAATTAATATTCTTTTTATATTATTATGTTGAAATATCTTTGTCGAAATATCTTTCTATTCTTTTTTATAATTTTTAAAATCTCTATTACCAGTCCTTTGTGTATCTTGGTGTTCCTAACCATCCACTTATTTTTGCTCAATTACTCGCTAGTTAGCATTATGGTAATACAGATAAATGATAGTGAAAACTCAATAAAGTTGATCTTGAGCCCGCTTCAAGCCAGGATGAATAATCAACCAATCTTGGGGCAACCGCTTTCGTCTTATTATGTTTAGTTTAGTTCTGCTTTACTCTTGTACATAGGAAATGAGTCTCCATTTTTTACGCCAAAGGTTCAAGCTGTTTTATTTCACTCATATAACTATCCAATTTCGTTCATGAACCAAAAAAAAGGAAATATAGTCAATTCATTTCATTTTGCCTTTTTCTGTTCTTAAATTTTCTTATAAAAAAGTTTATCTTTCAACGAATCGCACGTAGAGATATGGATAATACACAGAGAGTTAAGGGTATTTCATAACTAATAGATTGAGCAGTAGCTCGAAGACCACCTACAAAAGAATATTTATTATTTGATCCATAACCTGACATAAGAAGACCGATGGGAACAATGCTTGAAATGGCAATCCATAAAAAAACACCAATTTTTAGATCAGCTAAAACAAAATGATATCCAAAAGGAATTACTGCATAGCTTAATAAAGTTGATATGACTGCTATAGATGGCCCGATACTGAATAATCGAGTATCCCCCCTCGAGGGAAAAAGATTCTCTTTGAAAAGTAATTTTGTTCCATCGGCTAACGCTTGAAGAACTCCAAAAGGACCGGCATATTCAGGTCCAATACGTTGTTGTATTCCTGCAGATATTTCTCTTTCTAACCACACAATTACTAGTATGCCTAGTGTGATTACCAGTACAAGAGTAAAAATAGGAACAAGCATCCATATAATTTCATAGATCTCGTTGATGGAGTCTAATCTGGAAAAAGAGTTGATAGCTTGTACTTCTCTCGTATTAATGACTTCCGGTGTATCAATTATCATTTCAACGATCAACTTCTCCCATAATGATATCTATACTACCTAGTATTGTCATAATATCAGCCAATTTCATTCTTTTAACTAGTTGAGGGAGAATTTGCAAATTGATAAAACCCGGTGGGCGAATTTTCCATCTCCACGGAAAACTGCTCTGATCCCCGATCAGAAAAATGCCCAATTCTCCCTTTGGGGCTTCGACTCTTACATAAAGTTCTTGTTTCGGCAATTCAAAAGTAGGAGAAGTTTTTTTACTAATGAATCGATATTCAAAATCATTCCATTCTGGACCCTTTTCGCTATCAAAACATCTAACTTCTAGATTTTCGCAGGGTCCCCCTGGAATTCCTTCCAAAGCCTGTTGAATAATTTTTATGGATTCTGTCATTTCACCAATTCGGACTAAATAACGAGCCAGCGAATCTCCTTCCTTTTGCCACTGGACTTCCCAATCAAATTCTTCGTAAGACTCATAATGATCAACCTTACGGAGATCCCATTGTATTCCAGAAGCTCGTAGCATTGGTCCTGATAAACCCCAATTGATTGCTTCCTCTGCAGCAACAATACCTATTCCCTCAACTCGTTCTAAAAAAATAGGATTTCGCGTAATAAGTTTTTGATATTCAGCAACTTTTTGTAAAAAATAATCGCAAAAATCCAAACATTTATCTATCCATCCGTGAGGTAAATCAGCCCCTACCCCCCCGATACGAAAATAATTATGCATCAGTCTCATCCCAGTGGCAGCTTCGAATAAATCATATACTAATTCTCTTTCTCTAAAAATATAGAAGAACGGAGTTTGTGCACCGATATCCGCCATAAAAGGTCCAAGCCATAATAGATGAGAAGCTATACGACTCAACTCCAACATAATTACTCTGATATAGCTAGCTCTTTTAGGTACCTGAATATTTCCTAAATGCTCTGGACCATTTATTGTTATTGCTTCTGTGAACATAGTAGCTAAATAATCCCAACGTGTTACATAAGGCAAATACTGTATAATTGTTCGGTTTTCCGCAATTTTTTCCATTCCTCTGTGTAAATAACCTAATATTGGCTCACAGTCAATAACATTTTCACCGTCTAGAGTAAGGATAAGTCGAAGAACACCATGCATTGATGGGTGGTGGGGACCCATGTTGACTATCATAAGATCTTTTCGTGTAGTTGGTACATTCATAGAGGTTTCCTCGATTCATTCTTCCATGAATTAATGAAAACGAAAAAAAAAGTTCATCAAAATCCAAGATCTAATAAATCAAATAATTAAATAAAAAAAAATTAACTAGTTTTTAGTTTTTGATTCCCGAATATCCAACCGATTAATTAATTCTTTGTAACGTATTTTATTCTTCTTTGCAAAATAAGATAGCAGTCGTTGTCGTTTTCCTAGAATTTTTCGTAAACCCTTCTGAGATAAATAGTCTTTTCTATGCAATTCCAAATGTGAGGTAAGTCTTTGTATCTTATTAGTGAAACTTAGTATTTGAAATTCAATAGATCCTTTGTTTTCTTCTTTTAATTCTTGTGAAATAACTGGGATGAATGAATTTTTTACCATAAAATGAAAACCCCTCTTTTATTAAATATTAAATGAAGATATTTTTCTTGATCAGGAATAATAAAAAGAATGGAAAATTTAATTAAAATGGAATATAGAATAGGAATATAGAATATATTAATAGCTAAATAATATAATAATTTCAGTGTATTTAAATTTTATATACACAATAATCTTTACTTCATTAGTAATTCCTTCTTTTGTTAAATCAAATTTATTATTAATAAATCCAATTTTCTTTTATTCGACTAGAGAGAAAAAAAGATAGTATATTTCTTTTCTTACAAAAGCGAAAAATTTATACCTAAAAAAAAAATGAATTAATGAATTTTAAAATCGACTTGATACGTACATATATCAGACTAGAATAGGGAATGTAAAAAATACATGTGTCCACTTCTCTCTTTTCTTATATTAGATCAGAATGTTATGATATATACATCAAAAATGCACCCTTACCGAATTTTTAATTGTGGATATATATGTATCCTTACCATACCGAATCGGCTGGCGTTGTTAGTATCAAACCAATATCGATTCATACAAGCTAAATCTTCTAATCGATAATTGGGCCAAAGAAAAAGTTTTAATTTACTTATTAGGCTATTTTGATATCTATCACAATCTTTGCTTTTATCAAACCCGTAGCTACAGTGTTTTATGTTATTATCATTCAAAATGTATCTGTTTATATGAATATTATTTCTATTTTTTGGTTGTGAAGTGAAAGAAATTAGAATTCTTAATTCTCTACGCCGTTTCGGCGATAAAATGTTTTCAGAAACAAGTAAATCATAATTATTTTTGTCTCTATTTCGAATTCGATTTTGATGTCTTTCAATAAATTTGGTAGAATTCTTTTTATCAGCATAGCTCTTTTCCCCGTATTTTTGCTTAATATGTTCTTTGCTCTTATGAACCAATAAAATACCTAGAATTTGGTACATAATAAATTGTCCATCATTTTTTATCGACAGACGCAACGGTTCGATAATCAATAGTCCTTTTTTCCTCAATTCGGTCAGCGTTAAATCCTTCTGAGTCATCAGAATATCCAGACTTATTTCTTCCCTTTTAATAGAGGATATAATAATTTCTCGTGGATTTGTCAGTCTAAGCAGGAGACAATATACTTTGATATTATTGATTATTTTTTGATTTAAAGAATCATCCCATCTTAATTGAAAACATAAATACCTTTTTAGGAAGAAATCGAGCTCCGCTTCCGTATTACTTTTGTATTGTTTTTTCTTTCTACGTTTTTTCCTGTCCGATTCTACATAATCTTCTTCAATATCTTTTTCTTGATTGGCGAAAACTGATCGAAGATCCGCTCGGTCCTCCGATTCGTTTTCCTCATGCGTTCTATTTTCAAATTTAATAGATTTTTTTTCAAGAGATATAAAAAGATTGACATTTTTCTTGTTGTTGATTTTTTTATTTTCACTAATATTGTCATTTCTATTAAAATTGAAAAGAAGTAATTGGATTGGTATTGCCCAGGGTTTTATCTTATATATTTTGTACAATATGACAAATTTTTTAAAGAACCAAAGTTCTAAATTGGATATAGGATCGTTTAATATTTCGTCATTCATTCCCATCCAATCAAAAAGATTTTTTTTTTTTTTAGATGAATTAGTTTCTTGATCTTTGTGAAACCTACGAAAAAAATGATTTTTCTTATCAATTTTATCGGTTATTTGATATTTATTAGGGTCCGTTTTATTATTTTTTTTATGTTTGGTTCCAGTATCGATCCAGTACGCAATATGGACTTTCTTTCTAAGACAAAAATTAAGAATTCTCCAATCAAAATATTTTCTAGCTGGGGTTTTCTCCATATCGATAATATCATCCTCTGTTAGATAATTATTGATAAGAATACTACCTAACATATCCAAAAATTGGCTTGTATTTGGGTTGTAATTATAAGAAATCTTTTTATTTTCTTTTAATGGGGATCTATAAATATATGAGTCTTTCTGATCATGATGATTAATATATTTATATGATAAAAGATTATATCGAAAGTTTTTTTTCAAATTCTCTTTTTCTTTTTGCTTTGATAATAGGTCTGCTTCAAAATTATTTTGTTTTTTGTACTGAATTAATGATTTGAATTGGTCTTTTTCATATAAATTCCATTTTGGTAAAGATTTTTTTTGAACCATACAGCCTTGATTGATTTTAGTTTGCCATATTAATCTATACCATCTAATCTGATAAAAATTGTATTTATATTGATAAGGACTCCTTAACCATTTTTTCCATTGACTCATTGCAGAATTTAGAAAAATTTTCTTTTTTAATTCGGGATGAAATAGCCCTTGGTCCCAAAAATAATCTTTTATTTCAGTCTTAAGAAATAGAGATGTTCCGTGATATTGAAGGACAGATTTTAACTTATATAAATTAATAATTTGGATTTGTGATAATTTATAAAATACATATGCTTGTGACAAGGAAGATCTGTCAGAAGAAATTTTTGAATTGTTTTTATTATTATTATTTATAAGACTAATATTCCTTTTATTATGTGACTTTTTTATAATCGAAATAAAGTGAATTCGATTTCGATTTGTTTTATCAATTCTTTTATGATTTTCTTTGTTATTGTAAATGTATTTAGGAATAATTTTCCTTGTTGATTGAAGAAAAAGTTGTGCATTGATTCTCGGAATATTAATGATAACTATAAAGATATCTATGTATAGCCTTTCAATCAAAATTCTTATAAAAAAATAGGATTTACGAATCAAGCGAGCATTTCTTTTTTTTAATATTTGTAAATTTTTTTTTGATGATTGTAATCTTTTAGCATTATAGTTTATTTTGTTAGGGTGAATATTCATTTCGGAGCTTATAATTTTTTTTGTCTTTTCTTTTGTAATTTTGTCTATTTGATTTAAGATTGCGTTTGTTCTAGCCGTCATATCTTTCATTTTTTTTTCTGTCAGTGAATAATTTGTCCAATCTATAAATTTCATTTTTGGAGACGATTTTTGAATTGTCCGATTATTGATTATCGACTCCGTTTCTTTTTTAGTTTCATTTAATTCATAGACTTCTCTAAACCAAAATAAGAAAATTAGGTTTCTTTTTGATTTAAAAAATTTTTTTATTATTTCTTTTAGAAATAGAAGGTTTTGGATGAACCAAGTTTTTTTTTCTTTTGATAAATTGAGAAAAACTTTCCTTTTTTTGTTTAAAGTTTTTATAACTAAAAAAAAATTCTTTTTCAACTTTCTAATTTTTTTTTCGAGTTTTTTAAAAATCGGGTTAAAAAGGGAAAATCGTTTTCGAGGAGAACCAAAGGGCCGTTCGGTTTCCATTCCCCAAACTGTTAAAAAGCAAAAATCGTTTTTTTGATTTTTCCTTTTCCTTACATCGTTAAGAATATGAGAGGATTTTGACTTCGATCTGTGCCAAGGTTTTAAACGAAAAGGAAATAGGATTTTTATTTGAATACCGTCTGTTAACCAGTTTTTCGGGAATTCTTTTTCTGATAATTGAACTCCATTATAGGTGCATTTAACATGCATTTCTCTATTCCAATCCGTTAAATCCTCGGACCATTCAGGAATTTGAAAAAATAGCATACGAATAATATTTTTAGCTATTATTAATGAAGGTAGTAGAATATATTTTCGAAGAAGTGATTGGGTTACTAAAACACAACCCCTTATTACTTGAGCGAACACAATGCTATCCCAAGCTTCAGCTATTTCTATTTGGGTTTTTTCTTCTCTTTTGTCTTCGTCTCTTTTGTCCTTTTCTTTTTTCTCATTTTTGTTTGTTTTTTCCCCGTTATAAGTAGAATCGGAAATCGTGACTTCTTTGTTTTTACACATCCAATTTCGAAATATTATTTTCATCAGTTCAGAAATATCAAAAGAAAAAAAAAGAGAATTGTTCAGCCTGTCCAAAAAAAGAGGAGAATGCATATTTGCTTGAAACAGTTTCCAAATAACTGTTTTACGTCGTTGGTTTCGCATTGAACCCTTTATTATGTTTCGACGAAAGTCCGATTGTTGTGAATAACGTATTAAAGCCACTTCGTCAGCTTGATCAGGATTAGTTCTGTCTTTGGTATTATTATCACTATCTGTATTTTGTTGATTATCAGTAAAGATTACTACACGTTTGGCTTTTCGTGAACGAATCCCATGATCTTCTCCTACGCTCTCTTCATTTTCTCCTTCTTGTTGTTCTAAATCGTCGATTAATTTGTACGACCATCGAGGAACTTGTTTACTTATTTCTTTTATTCCATTCGATTTTTTTATAATTGTTTTATTGTTAGGATCCGTTATAACTCCATTGAATACAAATTTGAAATTTTTTATTTGATTTTCGAAATTCATTTTGTCTTTTTTAGAAAATAATGAAAGTTCCTTAAAATTAAAACTTGATTTTACTGAAAATTCATTAATTAAGTTCAAAAAATAGACAATTTCTCTTGAAAATGATTTTCTATCAAATGGATTAATTTTTTGTTCAAATTCTTGATAATTAGTATTAAGAAGAATAATATAGATTTTATTTATCCAAACCTCATCTATGTAATTCTTTATGGAATTTTCATTTATGGTTAAGGTTGAAGGTGAAAAAAAAAATTGGATTCTCCTGCGGCTAGACTTGTTCACTAACGGATCATATATTTTAGGTAAATATTCTTTTTTGGTTTCATTATTACATAATCGAGTCTTTTTTTCCAATATATTCAGAGTAAGAAATCCTTTATCTAAAGCCTCAGCTCTAGTTATAAATTCGTTACTTAAGTTTTTCTTTTTTTCTTCATT